TCCACAGGCTTATTAGCTAAATGGCAATTGGCGCATACAATTCGCCCAGTTGCTTCTCGTGGATTTTCATAACCTTTCTGCGCAAAAATGGGATACGCATTTGAAATAGATGTTCGAGTTATTACATATATCATGATCGATACAGAAATAGATCGAGCGATCTGTTCCTTTACCCAAGAAAAAGAAAAAGTATTTCTATTTTGCATGATCCAATCATTCATCCAGGAATTTCTACAATAAATTAGATAGGTAGCTAGTATAGTTCCCTATCCACGAGTCTGCCATTGTACTGAAATAATTCTATTGAAATAGGACAAATACCTTGAAGAGGTAGAAGTATAAAGAAAGAATAAGTCAAATGGAAAATGCTTTCTTTATGCGCGAAGAAAAATTTGGATTGATATCAGGAGATCAAATAAGTTCTTCATTCATTCATTGAATGATAAATGACTACAAGCGAAGGAGATACGCGATTTAAAAAACGGAAGATCCAATATTTCACAATTGTATCTAGAATAACTGGAAAAGTGGAAACAAGACCAGATATAATTTGGTCGTTATGAGCCAATCCAAAATCATTGTAGATCGAACCAATCATTAGTTCCCAACCATGGGTCGAGTGAAATCCAATCCATAAATCAGTAACTAAAAGAATCGAAAAAGCTTTTATTGTGTCATTTAAGTTATAGAAGAATTCCTGAACCCAAGAATTAAGAATGACAAGTTCTTCATTACCCAGAATAAAATAACCGCTTAAAATAGCGAAACATATTATATTTGTCGAAAAATGCAAAATGATATGGAGATGATATTCATTGTGTGTTTTGACCAATTGTATCGTTTCCTTGTGTATTCCTATACGAAGCTTTTGTATATTTTGTATATGTGTCTCTGGGTATTCTTTTATCATTTCATCCAACAAGAATAGTTCTTCTAATTCTAGGAATTTTTCTATAACATTTTTCTCTTGAATATCATTCAAAAAAGTTTCGGATTGCCTAGTATTCCACCAATTAATAATCCAAGGTTCGAGACTTTTTTGAAATGAGAGAGAGACCCACCAGGGCAAAAATACTATAGATGCAAGATATGGGAGGGAAATCAATGCTTTCTTTTTTTTCATTTTTTTTTATCTGTGAATTGTTAATGAACTGCTTCATTTGTCAACTCTATCTGATCTGATGTTTCTCTAAAGCACAAGTTCTATAACAAGGTATGGAACCTATGGATCTATTCCCATTTTTGTATAATAATTGACTCCTTAGATCCAGAAGGAATTAAGGAATATAGAAATAAAATAAGGGTCCTTTTTCGGATGAAAAAAAATTAGAAATAAATAGATAGAGAAATATATATATATAATATAAAAAGTAAATAAATTAAGTAATAAATATGGAGTTGGGCCCTATACGCATACAAATACGGATACAAAAGGGTTTTGGTATAGAAAAAATGTATTCTTAATTATAGTTTATTATATTTATTATAGTTGGAATAGTTGTAGTTGTTCCATATACGTTCCCCAACTTTTGTTTTATTCTAGCGGGTTGTTGCGTTAACGGAACGAGGAAATGGAATCTAACATGTTTTTCTCGAATGAACAGTCTGAGGAAACTTCAATTGTATTAAAAAAAAGGGAAATTAGCAAGCTCCTTCTATTATGTGGAGAAAACATTCATTCTTCGTTTGGTTCATTTCAAAATACTTCAATTGGTACGCGCAAGAAATAGGCCAATTCAGCAGCTTTTTGCTCAATTTCTCGCGGAGTCAAATTCTCATCAGTACGAGTCAAGGGAATGTTTCCTTGGCCTCTGATTTCCATATAAAGAATACGACGAGGAAAAAGACCCTCTTGAACCTCCATTCTGATTGATTGGATATCTTTCATAAAGAAGCGAAGGAAGATGCGACGATTTATTCCAGGGAATCCCCAACGAAAAATACACATTATTCCTTCTTTTCTATCGAATCGGTCATAACCACTACCTACATTCCATGAAATTGTGCACCACAAATATGAACTAATGAATAGACCCGCGATTCCATAGAAAGACATCACGATTCCTTGTGGAAAAAAAATGATTTGCTGAGATGGAAATCCAGGTATCAGATTCCTACCAAGATAACTAGAAGTTCCAACCACTAAGAATCCTAGTGAACCTAAAAAAAGGATACAGGCCCAGCAAAAATTACTTGCTTTTCGAGACCCTGTTATAAGTTCTATCCATATATGTTCTGATCGCCAGTTCATACTATACTAGACCCAGTTGCATTCGATTGGAATTGAGAAAAAATTTGACTTTACTTTTCATGATGCCGAAGTAACTTTCATCAACTAGCACTAGTCTGATATGAACCATTAGGAATAATTGGTTAGATACATATACTTTCTATTATCAAAATATTCGCCGATCGTTTTTAACCAGATATACCCGCATATCATATACATACATTTATGCGGATATCATGTATCCGCATGCATAACAGTTCTTTCGTTTGTGTTCGGAAAAAGCCACATATTGTCCCATATTACACTAAACAAATATCTGTATTATGATTCAGTGTTGAAATAAATTGATGAAATTTGGTCCCATCGGATCTAGACAATCTTATTTTTTTGGACATGAAGAAATAAAGAAGCCATTGCAATCGCAGGAAATACTAGGCCCACTAAAGGGACAAAAATGGAGGGTAAGTTAAGATCTGTCATAGAATGGGTACCTCGATTTAATATTTGTACCTATTATAAAGATATCTTATGATAAGTATCTCTATTATATAGAAACTATTCTAAATAATATTAATATTTAAGTAGTTAATAAGTGCAAGGAATGAGAACTAAATGAAGTGTACCTATTCATCTTTTTAGACGAATATATATGATAATCCGCTTTAAGTTTAAGAAATTTAATTATTCCCCCATCCTTGTAGACATGGAAATCACTTCTATATCTATATTTTCATTTTATTTCGATATTTTTTTTTTGCGTTTTTATTCAAAGGAAAGAAACCGTGCAGCTGAAATAACTCACTCAGAACACCTTTTAAAAGATTACGCGGTACGATTGGGTCAAATAAGCCCTTATGGAATGAATACTCAGCCGCTTGTGAACCGTCGGGTACTGTTTTATTCAATGTTTGTTCAATTACTCTTTTACCCGCAAAAGCAATATAGGCGTTGGGTTCAGCAATAATAACATCTCCTAACATACCAAAACTGGCAGTTACTCCACCAGTTGTAGGAGATGTAAGGATTGATACATAGAATAACTTTTTATTTGATTGATAATTATATGAAGCAGAAGATATTTTAGCCATTTGCATCAAGCTCAAACTTCCTTCTTGCATACGTGCTCCCCCAGAAGCACACACAATAATGACAGGTAGAGATCGATTAGTAGCATACTCGATCAAACGGGTGATTTTCTCGCCTACTACGGATCCCATACTACCCCCCATGAACTGAAAATCCATAACCCCAACTGCTATGGGAATACCATTTAGTTGACCTATGCCTGTTTGAACAGCTTCAGTTAAACCTGTCCTTCTTTGATAAGAATCGATACGATCTCTATAAGGTTCCTCCTCTGAATGAAATTCAATGGGGTCCATAGAGACCATATCTTCATCCATGGGATCCCAAGTGCCCGGATCAATCAAAAGTTCGATTCTATCTGAACTACTCATTTTCAAATGATATCCACACTGTTCACAAATATGCATTTTTGACCTAAAAAATTTTTTATAATTTAATCCATAACAATTTTCGCATTGAACCCATAAATTTCTGTATTTTTTATTTATATCCAAATCATTAGATCTTCCTCTTATATTGAAATCACGGTTGTTACCACCAGTTCTTATACTAGAATTCCTGCTTTGACTACCTTCAGTACAAATGAAACTAGAAATGTAACTGTCACTGTAATTGTCGGTACCGCTGAAAGTGTCACTATGAATACTGACTTCAAAACGAAGATAACTATCAATGCAACTATTAATGTGATTATTCCAACTAGATTGAGTATCATACATGTAATGATAATAGTAGTGATTGTTACTCTTAGACCTACTATTCAAATAATTGGAAAAAAAATTTTCTAGTTCACTCAGAAAAAAACTATTATTGTCAATCTCAAAAATCTGATTTTCAATATCAAAATATACAGAATAACTGTCACCATTACCATCCCTAACTAAAAAAGTGTTATCAGAGATAAAACTCCAAATATCCCTGATATCAAATAAATAATCAACATTTCTGAAACTATAACTACCACTATCACTCCAACTAGGAATGTTATTCTCCGTATCATTTAGAATGGGCTCTTCGCTTCCACCGGTATGTCCAACAGCATTAAGACTATCCATTGATTTACTTAGCCCACACTTATGTTCTAACTTCTCCTTAGACAACATCGAATTGAACCACCACTTTTTCATAGAGTCTTATTGCTCCCTATTTGATGAAAATATAATAGATGAATAGTCATTCGATGAATAATCATTTTACTATTTTATTTCCTATCAGAATTAAGCATATGATCCAATCATTGGAATTGTTAACTAACAACGGGTGAGTATTGAAAGAAATGATTCTTTTTGGGGGTAATTCAGGGTATCACTATCAATATATATATTGATATATATATTATGATAGGATCTAGAATCCTCAATTAGAAATATAAAAAGAGGTTTCTCTCATGTCATGTACAAAAAAATGCTCATCGAAAAGATAAAAAGATAAATAGTTGTTTCTTCCTATACTAGAATATAACCTATAAATGAAATGAAGAATTCATTCTCGTATAATCTCGTATCATATAATCAAATAATAAGTTTCTATTGCAACATGAAATGAAAAAGACAATATACAGGGTGGGTAGAGAGGAGCCCCCCTTGGCTTGATCTATAGCCTGAAACTGCGGGATAGAAAATGATCCACCAATCCCAAGGATCTATAATTAATCCTATGGATCCAACAATGTATAGGATGGTCA